AATGAATTGCCTGATAAAAAGGATTACCTTGATAGGGTAAATTATGTAATACTCATTACATTAATTATATTTAATAGAATTAAACTATTTCTAAAAGTATCAAAAACTTATGTGCATCATACACTAAAATATACAGCAAAAGATTAAAAAAGATAAGCTAATAAAGCTACTGGGTTCATACCCCATTTATAAAGGTTTTACTCCTTTTCTTTTTAATTTTTAATAATCTATCAAAAATTATATTTTTTAGAATATTGGTTTTAGGAACTTTTATTACGATTTCCGCAAACTCCTGATTAAGTGCATGAATAGGATTAGAAATCAACCTATTATCTTTTATCCCCCTAATAAGAGATAATAAACTAATATCTACTGAAGCATCTTTAAAATATTTTCTTACTCAAGCAATAGCCTCTGCCGTTCTTCTATTCGCTTTAACTTCTTTGTTCATAAGTTTTATAAATAGCTCTTTCTCATTCCTAAAAATAATCATTTTCTTCTCTCTTTTAATGAAAAGAGGATCGGCCCCATTCCACTTCTGATACCCTATAGTTATAGAGGGTCTCTCTTGAATAAATGCTCTAATTCTAATAACCTGACAAAAAATTGCCCCTTTAATACTAATTTCTTACATAAATTTAAAACCTATTTTTATTATAACCATTATTCTTTCGAGAATAATTGGAGCATTGGGGGGCCTCAATCAAACATCCCTACGAAAGCTTATAGCATATTCTTCTATTAACCATCTAGGTTGAATATTAGTGGCAATTTACAGAAGAAATTTTTTATGAGTAAATTATTTCCTATTTTATTCATTCTTATGTTTTACACTAGTTTTAATATTTAATGAATTCAAAATTTCCCATATTAATCAATTATTTTCCTCATTCTTCAACTCCAAAATTATAAAATTTATTGTATTTCTAAACTTACTATCCCTCGGAGGTTTGCCACCATTTTTAGGGTTTTTCCCAAAGTGAATAATTATTCAATCCCTATCAGCTAATATACAAATCTTCCTATTAACTTTCATAGTAATAATAACTTTGATTACCCTTTATTTTTACTTGCGACTATGCTATACAGCCTTCATATTAAACTATTCCGAAAATAATTGATTAACTACATCTTTCTACTTTAATTCCCACATAGTTCTATTTATGGCCTGCTCTTTTATTTCAGTCTTTGGACTATTCTTCACCACTTCCTTATATTTCATTTATTAAGGTTTTAAGTTAAATAAACTAATAGCCTTCAAAGCTATAAATATAAGAAAAGTCTTTTAAGCCTTAGTAAAAATTTACTCCTTTAGAATTGCAGTCTAATGTCATTATTGACTATAAAGCCAACGAAGCTTGATTAAAAAGAAAAATTTCTTATAAATAGATTTACAGTCTATTGCCTAAACTTCAGCCATTTAATCGCGACAATGACTATTTTCTACTAATCATAAGGATATTGGAACACTTTATTTCATTTTTGGAGCATGATCTGGATTAATTGGAACATCTCTTAGAGTATTAATCCGGGCTGAGCTAGGTCATCCAGGAGCACTAATTGGAGATGATCAAATCTATAATGTAATTGTCACAGCACATGCTTTTGTAATAATTTTTTTTATGGTTATACCAATCATGATTGGAGGATTTGGAAATTGACTAGTCCCTCTAATACTTGGAGCACCAGATATAGCCTTTCCTCGCATAAATAATATAAGTTTCTGATTACTACCACCCGCTTTAACTCTTCTTCTAATGAGAAGAATAGTAGAAAACGGGGCCGGTACAGGTTGAACAGTTTATCCCCCCCTTTCAGCTACTATCGCCCACAGTGGGCCATCTGTAGACCTAGCCATTTTCTCCCTTCACCTGGCTGGAATTTCATCTATTTTAGGGGCCGTTAATTTTATTACCACTGTTATTAATATACGATCAACAGGAATTACATTTGATCGTATACCGCTATTCGTATGATCCGTTGCTATTACCGCCCTCCTCCTTCTTCTATCTCTACCAGTACTTGCTGGAGCCATCACAATATTATTAACAGACCGAAATTTAAATACATCATTTTTTGACCCAGCCGGAGGTGGAGACCCTATTCTTTATCAACACTTATTTTGATTTTTTGGACACCCTGAAGTATATATTTTAATTCTACCCGGATTTGGAATAATCTCTCACATTATTAGTCAAGAATCAGGTAAAAAGGAAACCTTCGGGGCCTTAGGAATAATTTATGCAATAATAGCAATTGGATTTCTAGGATTTATTGTCTGAGCTCATCATATATTTACTGTTGGGATAGATGTAGACACCCGAGCTTACTTTACTTCAGCAACTATAATTATTGCTGTTCCTACTGGTATTAAAATTTTTAGTTGATTAGCCACCCTTCACGGTACTCAATTAAATTACTCCCCTCCAATTCTTTGAGCCTTAGGGTTCGTATTCTTATTTACAGTAGGAGGATTAACCGGAGTAGTTCTAGCCAACTCATCTATTGATATTGTATTACATGATACTTACTATGTAGTAGCACACTTCCATTACGTCTTATCAATAGGAGCAGTGTTTGCTATTATAGCTGGCTTTATCCACTGGTTCCCCCTATTTACAGGATTAACTTTAAACAATAAGTGATTAAAAAGTCAATTCATCACAATATTTATTGGTGTTAATATGACCTTCTTCCCACAACATTTTTTAGGGTTGGCTGGAATACCTCGACGATATTCAGATTACCCAGACGCATATACCACTTGAAATGTAATTTCATCAATTGGATCAACAATCTCACTACTAAGAATTATATTTTTCCTATTTATTATCTGGGAAGGGTTTGTCTCACAACGGCAGGTAATCTTCCCTATTCAACTTGGATCATCAATTGAATGACTTCAAAATACACCCCCATCTGAACACTGTTATTCAGAACTTCCTTTATTAACTAATTTCTAATATGGCAGATTAGTGCAATGGATTTAAGCTCCATATATAAAGGTTTCCCTTTTATTAGAACAAATGTCAACATGAGCAAGTTTTGGTCTCCAAGATAGATCATCCCCCCTAATAGAACAACTAATTTTCTTCCACGACCACGCACTTATAGTCCTAGTAATAATTACTATTTTAGTCGGTTATCTATTATTTATATTATTTTTTAATAAATATGTAAATCGATATTTATTACACGGACAAACAATTGAAATTATCTGAACAGTATTGCCAGCAATTACTTTGTTATTTATTGCCTTCCCATCACTTCGCCTTCTTTATTTATTAGATGAAGTTAGAGAACCATCAGTTACATTTAAGGCAATTGGCCACCAATGATACTGAAGTTATGAATATTCAGATTTTTCAAATATTGAATTTGACTCATATATAATTCCTACCAACGAATTATCTGTAGATGGATTTCGATTATTAGATGTGGATAATCGAATTATCTTACCAATAAATTCACAAATTCGTATTCTAGTAACCGCTGCTGATGTAATCCACTCCTGAACTATTCCCTCCCTTGGTGTAAAGGTAGATGGAACCCCGGGACGATTAAACCAATCCAACTTCATAATTAATCGACCAGGCCTTTATTATGGTCAATGTTCAGAAATTTGTGGAGCTAACCACAGATTTATACCAATTGTAGTTGAAAGAATTCCAACTAACTATTTTATCAAATGAATTTCTGACAACATTAACTCTTCATTAGGTGACTGAAAGCAAGTACTGGTCTCTTAAACCATATTATAGTAAATTAGCACTTACTCCTAATGAAAAAATTAGTTAAAACATAACATTAGCTTGTCAAGCTAAAATTATTAATTTATTAATATTTTTTAATTCCTCAAATAGCCCCCATCAGTTGATTAACAATAATAGTAATTTTCTCTGCCTCTTTTATTATCTTCAATATAATAAACTATTATTCATTTTATCCTCCCATACCTAAATCAGAAGGTCCTCAAAAAATTAAGACGGCCCCTTTTATATGAAAATGATAACTAACCTATTTTCAGTTTTTGACCCTTCATCAAGTATTTTTAATCTCTCACTAAACTGATTAAGAACCTTTTTAGGAATTCTAATAATTCCATCGATATATTGATTAATACCTTCGCGATATCACATTATATGAAATAGCATCCTGACCACTCTCCATAAAGAATTCAAAACTTTATTGGGCCCCTCAAGTACCAACGGATCAACATTTATTTTTGTCTCACTATTTTCAATAATTTTATTTAATAATTTCATAGGGTTATTCCCGCATATTTTTACAAGTACAAGACACCTTGTCCTCACCCTAACCCTCGCTTTACCCTTATGAGTATCTTTTATATTATTTGGTTGAATTAACAACACCCAACATATATTTACTCATCTAGTACCTCAAGGAACTCCGGCTGTCCTAATACCTTTTATAGTATGTATTGAAACAGTTAGAAACATAATTCGACCAGGAACACTAGCAGTCCGATTAACAGCAAATATAATTGCTGGTCACCTACTTTTAACACTTCTTGGAAACACTGGACCAGCCCTATCCTCCATCCTTCTAATATTTTTAGTAGTTGCCCAAATTGCCCTATTAATTTTAGAATCAGCAGTAGCCATCATTCAATCTTATGTATTCGCAGTCCTAAGAACTCTATACTCTAGTGAAGTAAACTAATGTCAACACACTCAAATCACCCATTTCACCTAGTAGATTACAGTCCATGACCATTAACAGCCTCAATCGGGGCTATAACTATAGTTTCAGGACTTGTAAAATGATTCCATCAATATAATATTTCCTTATTTATCTTAGGAAACATCATCACAATCTTAACAGTCTATCAATGATGACGAGATATTTCCCGAGAAAGAACCTTCCAAGGACTACATACATATGTAGTAACCACAGGATTACGGTGAGGGATAATTTTATTTATTTTATCGGAAGTTTTATTCTTTGTCTCATTCTTCTGAGCGTTCTTCCACAGAAGCTTGGCTCCAACAGTAGAACTAGGACTAATGTGACCACCAATGGGTATCACCCCATTCAACCCATTTCAAGTCCCTCTTCTCAATACAGTCGTATTATTAACATCAGGAATTACCGTAACCTGAGCACATCACAGATTAATAGAGGGTAACCACTCACAAGCCACTCAAGGACTATTTTTCACGGTAATATTAGGGTTATACTTTACATCTTTACAAGCCTACGAATATTTAGAAGCCCCATTCACCATTGCAGATTCTGTTTATGGTTCTACATTTTTCATGGCAACAGGATTCCATGGAATCCATGTACTAATCGGAACCACATTCTTAACTATTTGCTTAATTCGACACCTAAATAATCATTTCTCTAAAAACCACCATTTCGGGTTTGAAGCCGCCGCATGATATTGACACTTTGTTGATATTGTATGACTATTTTTATATGTATCTATCTACTGATGAGGAGGATAAAACCCTATCTATATAGTATAAAAGTATATTTGACTTCCAATCATAAGGTCTATTAATAAATAGTATGGATAATTTTTCTAATCTTCCTAATTGGTACAATAATTATAATCATTTCAATTGTAGTAATGTTACTCGCCTCTATTCTCTCAAAAAAATCAGTAGTAGACCGAGAAAAGATAAGCCCATTCGAGTGCGGATTCGATCCCAAATCATCTTCTCGACTACCCTTCTCACTCCGATTTTTTCTAATTACAATCATCTTCCTAATTTTCGATGTAGAAATTGCATTAATTCTCCCAATTATTTTAATCATTAACTTCTCAAATTTATTTATCTGAACTACTACATCAATTTTTTTTATATTCATTTTACTCTTAGGTTTATACCACGAATGAAACCAAGGTATATTAAACTGAACAACTTAGGGTTGTAGTTAATTATAACATTTGATTTGCATTCAAAAAGTATTGAAAATTCAATCTACCTTAGAATATGAAGCGATTTATTGCAATTAGTTTCGACCTAATCTTAGGTAAAATTACCCTTATTCTCATTAATTGAAGCCAAAAAGCGGCTTATCACTGTTAATGATAACATTGAGATTATACTCCAATTAAAGAAGTATGGTGTTCAAGAAAAAGCTGCTAACTTTTTTCTTTTAATGGTTAAACTCCATTTATACTTCTATTTATATAGTTTAAAGAAAACATTACATTTTCATTGTAAAATTAAAATTATTATTTTTATAAATTACTAAATAAAATTCACTAATTATCCAAAGGTCCAATAAACCTCCCTAACATCTTCAGTGTTATACTCTAAACATGAGCTATTTGAATAAAAATAAATAGATAACCCCACTAAAATAATTATTCAAAAAACAAAAGACAGCAAATAAATCTTCAATCTATTATCCTGTAAAACTTGATTGATTTGTGTTTCTTCAATTAATTTACTAAACAACTGTTGACCACCAAAATATTCAGATCATCCATGATCAAATCCCTTAAAAATATTTTCTCCCATCACTAAAGGACCACCAATAATACCATAAGTAGAAATATATGGTATAAACCACATTGACCCTAAAAAACTTGTTGAAGAATAATAATATAATGACTTGTTGAAAAAGTATAATGAAACATTAGACATTATATATCCTAACAAGCCCCCTACAATACATACAAATAAAGTTAACAATTTCAAATGAGGGGGAAGACAAACAACTAAAGGACTAGGAAATATTAATCAACTCAGCATACTACCACCAACAATTCTTAAACTCAATAATCCTACTATTCTTCTTAATATAATCCACCCCTCATCATTAACCATTCTCAAAGACAAATTTTTACAAGTTCCAGTCATAGTATAATAAACTAACCGGAATGAATAGCAAGCTGTTAACCCCGTAGAAACAAAAAACAATATAAACGCAAAACTATTTACGTAAGACAAACTCACTATTTCCAAAATTAAATCCTTAGAATAAAATCCAGCCAAAAAAGGTATACCACATAACGTCAAATTAGCAACATTAAAACAAGACGAAGTCATAGGTATTATTAATCTCAGCCCACCTATCGAACGAATATCCTGATTATTATTTATATTATGAATAATAGCCCCCGCACATATGAACAATAAAGCCTTAAATAATGCATGAGTTAACAAATGAAAAAAAGCCAACTTATAAAACCCTATGGCCAAAATTCTCATTATCAGCCCTAACTGTCTTAAAGTAGACAAAGCAATAATTTTTTTCAAATCAAATTCATAATTAGCCCCTAACCCAGCCATAAACATAGTTAATCCAGATAATAGTAATAATACATTCCCCAACCATCTTCTGCAGACTAATACATTAAACCGAATTAATAAATAAACCCCAGCTGTAACCAAAGTCGAAGAATGAACCAAAGCAGAAACTGGTGTAGGAGCAGCTATAGCTGCTGGCAATCAAGAAGAAAAAGGAATTTGAGCTCTTTTAGTTAAACCTGCAACCATCACTAACCCCCCGATAATCACTATATCTCTTCTATTCACCATATCATTTAGATAAAAAATATAGTTTCATCCCCCATAATTTAATATTCAAGCAATAGAAAGTAATAAAGCTACATCACCAATCTTGTTAGATAAAGCAGTTAATATACCAGCCCCATAAGACTTAACGTTTTGAAAATAAACAACTAAAAGATAAGATACTAATCCCAATCCGTCTCAACCCAATAAAATTTTAATTAAATTAGGACTAATGATCAAAAACGCTATAGAAATGACAAACATAATAACTAAAATAATAAAACGATCCATATTTTCCTCGTCTGATATATACTCCCTTCTATAAAAAATTACTAAAGCAGAAATCACAGATACAAAAGACATAAAAATTAAACTCATTCAATCAAATAGTAAAGTCATTACAATACTTATCGAATTTAAAGAAACTACCTCTCATTCAATAAATAAAGTCAAATCATATATAATAGAAATTATACCACAAAAAAACAATACCAGTCTAGCTAAAAAAAGAAAAACACATCTCAATGTACAAATTGATAAATACTTCACGATTTAAAAAGACAACTCTTATCATTGACACCACAAATCAATATTTTCATTAAACTATTTAAATTACAATCAAAGTATACACGTATCACTCTTCAAAATTAATAAATTCAATGGAAATCAATGTAATAATATTAATAAAAATTCTCGAACCTTTCCTCCTCTGAAAGAATAAACTCCTGTGAAAACCTTACCATGTTGACTATAAGAATATAAATAAAAAGTATAAGCAGAACTAAAAAAAGATATAAAAGCTAACATAAATATAGTAATTCAAGATCAACTAACCATTCTGTTAATTAATGAAATTTCTCCTAACAAATTTAAAGTAGGTGGAGCAGCTATATTAGCCGAACACAACAAAAATCATCATAAAGCCATAGAAGGTATAAAATTTAATAAACCCCTATTAATTAACATTCTACGACTACCTAACCGCTCATAAGATACATTAGCTAAACAAAATAAACCTGAAGAACATAGTCCATGAGCAATTATTAAAGTATATGCTCCACAAACCCCCATATAAGTTAAAGTAAGTAGGCCCCCTAAAACAATCCCCATGTGAGCAACAGAAGAATAAGCAATTAAAGCCTTCAAATCAGTTTGCCGCAAACAAATTAAACTTACTAAAACAGCCCCAACTAATCTAACTCTTATTCATACATAATTTAACTTCAATCCAACTTTCTGTAAAAACGGAAATACCCGCAATAATCCATAACCCCCTAACTTCAACATAATTCCAGCCAAAATTATTGAACCGGAAACAGGAGCTTCTACATGAGCCTTAGGTAACCAAAGATGAACTAAAAACATAGGCATTTTTACAAAAAAGGCCAAAACCAAGGACAAATAAAGAATTTCTAAATCAAATATATAATTCTTTAATAAATAAAAATTTATTGTTCCAGTAACCCTATATAAATAAAAAATACCAACTAATATAGGTAAAGAAACAAATAAAGTATAAAACAACAAATAAATACCCGCTTGTAAACGTTCAGGTTGATATCCCCACCCCAAAATTAAAAACAAGGTAGGAATAAATCTTCTTTCAAAAAATAAATAAAAAGAAAAAAGACTAACTCTCCCAAAAGCCAAAATTAACAAAAACAACAAAATAACAACATTTAACAAAAACAAATCAACATAATTATTAGTTTTAAAAATAGATTCTCTAGCCATTAATATCAAAGAAACAATTCACAAACTTAGCAAAATTAAACCATAAGAAATTACATCACAACCAAACAAATAAGAAATTCTCATAAAGTAATTTCTATATATATTCATCAAAATAAAGAAAAATATAAGCATAAACAACAGCTGCTGAACCATTCAATAAGCACTTCTTATAAAACACAATGGTATTAAAAATAAAACTCCAACAATTAATTTTATCATTATAGTAAATTAAATCTTTGAAAATAATCATTCCCATGTGTACGTACTAAAGAAACTAAAATAGATAAACCAAGAGCACCCTCACAAACACTAAAAGTTAAATACATCATACTAAAAAAATATTCATATCCCATAAAATTCAAATAAATCATTAATAACAAAAACAATCTTAAAACAATATACTCCAAACTTAACAACATTGACAACAAATGCTTCCGATTGGAAACAAAACAAAAAATTCCCATTAAAAATAAAACTCTAGGTAAACCTCAATATATTATCATTAGCTTTAATAGTTTAATAAAAACATTGGTCTTGTAAACCAAAAATAAGATTAATTCTTCTAAAGCTTCAAGAGAAAAGAATTTCTTTATCATTAATTCCCAAAACTAATATTTTACTTAAACTACCTCTTGAAATTATTCAATGAATTTTATCTACATTCTTATTAATATTTGGGTTCATTTTTATAAACATAAACCACCCATTAGCAATAGGACTAATCTTACTAATCCAAACTCTACTAACTTGCTTATTAACAGGAATAATTTCAAAAACATTCTGATTCTCTTACATCCTCTTCCTAGTATTTCTTGGGGGAATATTAGTTCTATTCATTTACGTAACATCTTTAGCCTCAAATGAAATATTTTCTTTCTCCTCAAAATTAATAATCTCAGCCCTATTAATTTTCTGTTTATCAATAATAATAATGATAATTTTTAATAATAACTTATTACTTAATTACTTCTCAAATCTAGAAATAAGTAGTATTCCAGATCTCAATTCATATATAATAGAAAATTCATTATCCTTAACTAAACTATATAATTATCCTACCAACCTACTTACAATCCTTCTAATAAACTATCTATTAGTCACCCTCATTGCAGTAGTAAAAATTACTAAATTATTTAAGGGCCCCCTACGACCAACATTTAACTAATGAATAAACCAATACGAACATTCCACCCCCTAATAAAAATCACAAATGATGCTCTAGTAGATCTACCAACTCCTATTAACATTTCAGCATGATGAAATTTTGGATCCCTACTAGGGTTATGTTTAATTATTCAAATCATTACAGGCCTATTTCTAGCTATACATTACACAGCAGATATCTCAATAGCATTTAATAGAGTAGACCACATTTGCCGAGACGTAAATGCTGGATGATTATTACGAACAATACACGCCAACGGTGCATCCTTCTTCTTCATTTGTATTTATCTTCACATTGGCCGAGGAATGTATTATGGATCATATATATTTACTCCCACATGATTAATCGGAGTTGTAATTCTATTTCTAACCATAGCTACAGCCTTCGTAGGATATGTTTTACCGTGAGGACAAATATCGTTTTGAGGAGCAACCGTAATTACCAATCTACTATCCGCAGTACCTTACTTAGGGACAGATCTAGTCCAATGAGTATGAGGAGGGTTTGCTGTTGACAACGCAACTCTAACCCGATTTTTTACATTTCACTTCATTCTCCCATTTATCATTCTAGCCATAACTATAATTCACTTAATTTTCCTACATCAAACAGGATCTAACAATCCATTAGGATTAAATTCTAATTCAGATAAAATTCCATTCCACCCATATTATTCCTTCAAGGATATTGTGGGATTTGTTGTTATAATCATACTATTGATTATCCTAGTACTAGCAAACCCCTACTTCCTCGGAGATCCTGACAACTTCATTCCAGCCAACCCGCTAGTAACACCAATCCACATTCAACCAGAATGATACTTCCTGTTCGCATATGCCATCCTACGAGCAATCCCTAATAAATTAGGAGGTGTTATTGCACTTGTAATATCAATTTTAATTTTAGCAATCCTACCATTTTATAATATAAGAAAATTCCGGGGGATCCAATTCTACCCAATTAACCAAATTTTATTTTGAATCATAGTAATAACGGTAATTCTACTAACATGAATTGGAGCACGACCTGTTGAAAGACCATTCGTAGAAACAGGGCAAATTCTTACATTAATCTACTTCTCCTACTTCTTAATTAATCCTTTAGTAACAAAATGATGAGATAAATTCCTAGACTAGTTAATGAGCTTGAATAAGCATATGTTTTGAAAACATAATATAGAAATAAAATTTTCTATTAACTTAATACTAAAAAAAATTACCTACAACACTAAAAACATAACAACCTTTAACCCAATAAAAAATAATAAAAAATTTAAAGACAGCGGTAAAAATCTCTTTCAAGCCAAATACATCAATTTATCATAACGAAACCGAGGAAGAGTACCTCGCACCCAAATAAACAAAAACGAAATAAAAACTAACTTAAAATAAAAATAAATAGAAAAAACGTCCCCACCTAAAAACAATACAGAAAACAATATTCTTATAAATAAAATTCTTGAATACTCTGCCAAAAAAATTAAAGCAAAACCACCTCTACTATACTCAACGTTAAACCCAGAAACCAACTCAGATTCACCCTCCGCAAAATCAAACGGGGTTCGATTGGTCTCGGCCAACGAAATTCTTAATCAAACTAAAGAAATAGGTATCAAAATAAAAATAAATCAAGTAAACAACTGATACTTATAAAATATTAACATATTATATCTACCAATCAAAAAAATAAAAGATAATAAAATTAAAGCCAATCTAACTTCATAAGAAATTCTTTGAGCAACAGCACGCAAGCCCCCTAACAACGCATAATTAGAATTAGAAGACCACCCGGCAACTATAACTGTATAAACACCCATTCTCGTACAACATAAAAAAAACAATAAACCTAAGTTAAAAGAAAATAACTTAATGAACAAAGGTATACACATCCAAATAATTAAAGAAAGAAACAAAGAAACAACAGGTGAAAAATAATATCTAATATAATTAGATATTAAAGGATAAGTTTGTTCCTTAGTAAATAATTTAATTGCATCACAAAACGGTTGAGGAATCCCCGCCAAGCCAACCTTATTAGGACCCTTCCGAATCTGGATATAACCCAAAACCTTACGTTCCAGTAAAGTTAAAAAAGCTACCCCCACTAATACAAAAATCACTAAAACTAATCTACTTACAACCACCAAAATATATTCTATATAATACAAGTACTATTTGTAATAAAATTACATAAATAAATTCTAAATTTATTGCACTAATCTGCCAAAATAGTAAATTAATTATATTCTCAATAAAAATATTAATATATTAAATATTTGGTCCTTTCGTACTAAAATATCCTAACTTATTAAAGATAGAAACCAACCTGGCTCACGCCGGTTTGAACTCAGATCATGTAAGAATTTAAAAGTCGAACAGACTTAAAATTTAAACTGCTACACCTAAACCTATCTCTTAATCCAACATCGAGGTCGCAATCCCTTTTATCGATAAGAACTCTCCAAAAAAATTACGCTGTTATCCCTAAAGTAACTTAATTTTATAATCGTTATTAACGGATCATTCAATCATTAATTAATGTAACAAAATTTAAAAGTTTAATAAATTTTAACATCACCCCAACAAAATAGTACCAATTATTACAACATAATAAATCTACAAAACTATAATAAACTAACTATAAAGATTTATAGGGTCTTCTCGTCTTTAAAATACATTTCAGCTTTTTTACTAAAAAATAAAATTCTAATTCAATTTCACATGAAACAGTCAGTGTCTCGTCCAACCATTCATACCAGCCTCCAATTAAAAGACTAATGATTATGCTACCTTTGCACAGTTAAAATACTGCGGCCATTTAATTATCAGTGGGCAGGCTAGACCTTATATTCAATCAAAAGGACATGTTTTTGTTAAACAGGCGGACACTTAATTTTGCCGAATTCCTTACAAAAACTTATCATCACCACTCATTTATACATTTTTATATACTAATTTTATCATTATTACTTAACAATTCCTATTACTATAAATATTTTAATAAACAATTAAAACCTAATTAAATATTACAATAGCAAAATAAATTATAACATCCTCCCAAATGATAGCTATTTCTAAGCCTACATCTTTTACAAACAATAACAATTTTTAACAATATACTTCATAGCTTATCCCATAAAGTATTAGATTAAATTAACCACCAAGTTAAAGAAACAACTTAATAATAAAATAATCCTAAATTCAATTTATTTCTTAAAAAACTAGATAACTCCGAAAACGAATAACATTTCATTTCTAATAATCTATTATAAATAACTTTACCACGCTAACTTAAATAGAACATTAAATCTTACGGAATCGAGAAAATTAAACTCTCTAATATTTAATTAATAAACCCTGATACACAAGGTACAATAAACAAAATCTTCTTTCAAAACAAAAATTTTTCAATATATTTCAATAACCTTTCACAATACCAATATACTCTAATTAATAATATTTTTTCTTTAAAAAATACTAAAACAATTAATTTAACAATTATTTTTAATAATTTAAAATAACAAAAACAAAACCTAATAAATAAAATCTGATCAATTTATATTGATTTGCACAAAAATCTTTTCAGTGTAAATGAAATGCTTAACTAACAAAGCTTTAAATTGCATTCTAGATACACTTTCCAGTACATCTACTATGTTACGACTTATCTTATCTTAATAATAAGAGTGACGGGCGATGTGTGCATATTTTAGAGCTAAAGTCAAAATATTTATCTATATAACTTTACTACCAAATCCACCTTCAATAAAAACTTTCATTCCATAAATCCATTTAAATTATTTTATTGTAACCCATCTCTACTTAAGTATAAGCTACACCTTGATCTGATATATTTTTTAATAAAAAATTCTGAAAATGATCATTCTCATAAAATTTTCTTATAACGACGGTATATAAACTGTTTAACAAACCTAAGTTAGGTCCAACGTGGATTATCGATTACAGGACAGGTTCCTCTGAATAGACTAAAATACCGCCAAATTTTTTAAGTTTCAAGAACATAACTACTACTACCTAAGCTTAATAACCTACACTTCAAATAATAGGGTATCTAATCCTAGTTTATATTTAAAGTTTCCAAGCTTCAATTAACTACAACAAAAATTATATAAATTTAAAATTTCACCTAACAAATTTAAATTAATTTTCATTTTTTCAACCTAACTCAAACTAACAAGATTTATTTGCATCATTCGTATAACCGCGGCTGCTGGCACAAAATTAGCCAATACTACACAATATTACTATCTCTGAGTTCCCTCAAAAAATAATACTAATTACTGCGATTAAATAGAACTCAATAACTATTAAAATTAATGAATATTCACATAAAACTTACATATATCACTGCCCCGTGAGACAACTCGCTGATACTTTACATATATATTAAATTATTAATAAATCATTAAGCTAAAATAAAACTTTAGATCAATCATCAACACTCAACGACAAACTACACTACCATAACAAAACTTACACACAAATAAAATAAAATAATCAAAGAAAATATTCCAACAATTTTTATAATAAGATAACCTTTAATTAGTAACACCCCCCCAAATAAATAATCAAAATAATTAATAATACCCCTAATATTATCAATTCAACAACATATTTATATACAATACTTCAATATTAATCAAACTTCATTAACAATTATCAATCAATATTTAATTGTAATTTATAATCATCTCAATCAATATTGATATATTTATAAAAAAAATCTTTTACAATCTCAACAACAATATCCTTAACATTAAAATAAATAAATATAGTAAATGTCCAAAATAATTAATAAAGTGTAAATAAATAATTTTATTTTCCATAACTTTTACAAAATAATACCAATTAAAGGTTATCTTATTATAAAAATTGTTGGATTTTTTTTTTTTTATTAGTTTTCCTATTTCATGAAAATCAATTTTAGTCTATATACCAAATAGGATTAATAGATGAATATATATATATAAATATTTAATTAGCTAATATTTATCTATTAATTAAGAGTCAAAAAAAATTTAGGATTAATATATGAATATTTTTAATATTAAACATTTATATTTTAATTAAAGTATAACTGGTTAATATAAATAATTTATATATATATATGTCAATTACCTTTTTTAAAATATTTAAGTTTACCTTAAAAATTTTTAAAATAAAAAAGGGGTCCACCAAATTTTTAAATTAATAACCCCCTTATAAACCCGCTATATATAAAACCATTACCTAATCAAATTTAACCCTTAACAACAATTTTATATTTTTCCCAATTAATTAAACGGTTAAAAAAAAAAAAAAAAAAAAATCCTAACAAGCCCTTCCTCATTCTATA